TAGGGTTGGATAAAATCAAAAATTCGATTGATTATTTAATATAATTGCTATGCTTAGTGTGTGACTCGTTGGTTTTTTTAGGGTCAGGATTACAAAAAAATAGACTGATCCATACTATGAACTCATAAGTATAGAACTAATAACCAATCCATTGCTTCGTATTATCTGGATCTGAATCCAAAAAGGCAGTCAAAATAGGCTATATTAGTCATTTCATTGTAACAATTGAAATATGTTTTGCAAAAAAAACCAATCTGATTATGAATTGTAAAGCAAAATAAAAAATTATGCAGATAAATGAAAAGATGAGAGAAAGAAAGAGATCAATGATATATGATCTATAACTTCAATATGTAAGGTTTATGAATCATCTCATAAAAGCCAATGTAATAAAGCATTAAGACCGGTATAGGATAGATCTATAATATAATTAACTGAATGCGTTTATAGACCAAAAAAATAAAGAGCCTCGAGCCAATAAAGACTAAAAAAATTGACTCAAGAACAAAACGAACAAATGGCTCCATTGTATAATTAAGACCTAACCATTAACAAGAAGCAATGGGAACGACGGAACCTGTAAATACATAGGATTCTATTGAAAACGAATTTTAATGATTTATTGGGCGGGATGGCGAAAGGAACCAAAAGACACTCCATTTATTCTGAGAAGTTATTTATGGGTTAATCCTACAAATGAAGTCAATATTACAATTGCAAGAGTAAATATTCGCCCGCGAAGGTTTTTATGTTCAAGACATTATCTACAAATCTATAAATAGAAATAATTATCTCTAAATCTAAAATTCTAAATCTATAAATCTTCGATATCTAATATATATAGAAAAATAAAGAGTATAGTTCTATATATAAAGTATATAAAAAAGGAGATACAAATTTATTTTTTTATTTTTATAATTATAAATAGATTAAAAAAAATCGATGAGAAAGGAATTCTAAGATTCAGTATAGTATAATATTATTTGTATTTGATTCAGTATATTATTTATCAACGACATGTAGATTTTTTTTAATCATAATCATTTCATTCGCGAGGAGCTAGATGAGAAGAAATTCTCATGTCCGGTTCTGTAGTAGAGATGAAATTGCGAAACAAACATCAACTATAACCCCAAAAGAACCAGATTCCGCAAACAACATAGAGGAAGAATGAAAGGAATTTCTTATCGGGGTAATCGTATTTGTTTTGGTCGATATGCTCTTCAGGCACTTGAACCCGCTTGGATTACGTCTAGACAAATAGAAGCGGGACGTCGGGCCATGACACGAAATGTACGCCGCGGTGGAAAAATATGGGTACGTATATTTCCCGACAAACCCGTTACTGTAAGACCTACAGAAACGCGTATGGGTTCGGGAAAAGGAGCTCCCGAATATTGGGTAGCTGTAGTTAAACCCGGTAGAATACTTTATGAACTCGGTGGAGTAGCAGAAAATATAGCCAGAAAAGCTATTGAAATAGCGGGTTCAAAAATGCCTATACGAACTCAATTCATTATTTCGGGATAGCGATTAGGAATATAGAACCAAAGGAAAAAGGGCCGGGCCGTTGAGATGAAAAAAATCACAAGTTTATTTTTTTTTGAACAAACAATATTTCTTTTTTCCTTTTGCATTGAAATAACAGATTCAAAAAAGGCTATGATCCAATCTCAGACCCATTTGAGTGTAGCAGATAACAGCGGAGCCCGAGAATTGATGTGTATTCGAATCATAGGAACTAATAATCGCCGATACGGGCGTATCGGCGATGTTATTGTTGCTGTAATAAAGGAAGCAGTACCGAACTCCCCTTTAGAAAAATCCGAAGTGATCAGAGCGGTAATTGTACGTACTTGTAAAGAACTCAAACGTGACAACGGTATGATAATACGATATGATGACAATGCTGCAGTTGTGATTGATCAAGACGGAAATCCAAAGGGAACTAGAATTTTTGGCGCAATCACCCGAGAATTGAGACAATTAAATTTTACTAAAATAGTTTCATTAGCACCTGAAGTTTTATAAAATAAAGCATTATTTAAGAACAGTAATTATAAGATATTATAAGATATAAGATGAGATTCTAAGATATAAACTAGAAACATCATATAGTTATAATATTTGAATTGAATGAAATTGATTAAATTCAAATAAATTAGTCAATTTTGTTTCGTGCATATACCTTTCTTTATTTAATAAAATTTTTTAATAAAAGAAAAAAATAAAGTATGTTGATTATACAAAATTCGGGGGCAATAAAAATTGAGTTTATCATGGGTAAAGACACTATTGCTGACATAATAACCTCCATACGAAATGCTGACATGAATAGAAAGGGAACCGTTCAAATAGCATCTACTAACATCAGCGAAAACATTATTAAAATACTTTTACAAGAAGGTTTTATTGAAAATGTGAGGAAACACCGGGAAGACAACAAAACTTTTTTTGTTTTAACCCTACGACATAGAAGGAATAGAAAAGTATTATATAAAACTAGTCTAAATTTAAAACGGATCAGCCGACCTGGGTTACGAATCTATTCTAACTATCAAAAAATTCCTAGAATTTTAGGCGGAATGGGGATTGTAATTCTTTCTACTTCTCGGGGTATAATGACAGACCGGGAGGCTCGACTAGAAAGAGTTGGTGGAGAAGTTTTGTGTTATATATGGTAATCCTTCTGATATCCGATGGTATGTTACAGGGTTTGGTTGGTTAGATAATGAGGATTGGGTTTTAGGTTATAGGTTATATCCCAGCAAAAACCCAACGTAGTTTTGTTTTATACATATACCACACGATAGAGTCAAATATAAATCGTTCTAATTTGACGAGAGGACATCCCATTTATAAACTCCGCAACAAAAATTCGAATGATTTGGTAGTTTTTTCAACTTCATTTTCGAGGGATACAATTCCAGATTTCAAAATTTAATGAAATTTAGTTTCTTCAAAAATATGTATATTCAAAATTAAGGAATGAAAAATATGAAAATAAGGGCCTCCGTTCGTAAAATTTGTGAAAAATGTCGACTGATACGTCGACGGGGACGAATTATAGTAATTTGCTCCAACCCGAGACATAAACAAAGGCAAGGATAAGTTTTCTAAACAGAAACTCTCTAAAAAATCCGATGTACAAATAAAAAATAAAATAAAGGATCCAGTTTGGCATGAAATGGATATATCCATAGATCTTCGACTTAGTTTTTGAGATGATAAAAAAATATGGCAAAATTTTTACCAAGAATTGGTTCACGTAAGAATGGACGTATTGGGTCGCGTAAAAATGCACGTAAAATACCAAAAGGAGTTATTCATGTCCAAGCAAGTTTCAACAATACTATTGTGACCGTTACGGATGTACGGGGTCGGGTAATCTCTTGGTCCTCCGCCGGTACTTGTGGATTCAAGGGCACACGAAGAGGGACACCGTTTGCTGCTCAAACCGCAGCGGGAAATGCTATTCGTACAGTAGTGGATCAAGGTATGCAACGAGCAGAAGTCATGATAAAGGGTCCTGGTCTCGGAAGAGATGCGGCATTAAGAGCTATTCGTAGAAGTGGTATATTATTAAGTTTCGTACGGGATGTAACTCCTATGCCGCATAATGGTTGTAGGCCCCCTAAAAAAAGACGCGTGTAAGAATAAATATTAACGAAATTCCAAGAGAAATAAATAATTCAATGATTTAATCAAAAAAAATAATATTATTATGCTTCGAGAGAAAGTAACCATATCCACTCGGACATTACAGTGGAAGTGTGTTGAATCAAGAGCCGACAGTAAGCGGCTTTATTATGGACGCTTTATTCTATCTCCACTTATGAAAGGTCAAGCTGACACAATAGGCATTGCGATGCGAAGAGCGTTGCTTAGCGAAATAGACGGAACATGTATCACACGTGCAAAATCCGCGAAAATACCACACGAATTTTCTACTATAACGGGTATTCAAGAATCAGTCCATGAAATTTTAATGAATTTGAAAGAAATTGTATTGAGAAGTGCGTTGTATGGAACTTGCGATGCGTCTATTTGTGTCAAGGGCCCCAGGTATGTAACTGCTCAAGACATCATCTTACCACCTTCTGTAGAAATCGTTGATAATACACAGTATATCGCTAGCCTAAGAGAACCAATTGATTTGTGTATTAAATTACAAATCGAGAGGAATCGCGGTTATCGGAATCGTATAAAACTGCCAAAAGATTTTCAAGACGGAAGTTATCCCATAGATGCTGTATTCATGCCTGTTCGAAATGTGAATCATAGTGTTCATTCTTACGGAAATGGAAATGAAAAGCAAGAAATACTTTTTCTCGAAATCTGGACAAACGGAAGTTTAACTCCCAAAGAAGCACTTCATGAAGCCTCTCGTAATTTGATTGATTTATTTATTCCGTTTCTATATGCAGAAGAAGAAAACTTACATTTAGAAAAAAATCAACACAAGATTACTTTACCCCTTTTTACTTTTCATGATAGATTGTTTAAACTAAAGAAAAATAAAAAAGAAATAGCATTCAAATATATTTATATTGACCAATTAGAATTGCCTCCTAAGATCTATAATTGCCTCAAAAAGTCCAATATACATACATTATCGGACCTTTTTAAAAACAGTCAAGAAGACCTTATGAAAATAGAACATTTTCGCATAGAAGATGTAACACATATATTGGGCATTTTAGAAAAAAAAAAGCATTTTCCAATTGATTTACCAAAGAATCAATTGGAAATACATTAGATTTAGATTCATTTTTATCTTTTTTTTTCTAAATCGTAAAGAAGATGAAACAGAACTTTGAATCTTTAGCATAATCTATATATTTGCGAAATATAGATCAAAAATGGAATTGAATAGATGTTATCTAGGGAAAATTCACTTTGAAGCGACTATTCCCTAGATACACGCGCATGATATTTTATTTTCAATTTGAATCAATTTGAAAAAGACCTAAAGTTAGGGATTTATCAATAGGTAATGT